GCATTTGGCAAATATTAAAAAGAAGGAATTCTCGATTAATTCGCAAATTACATTATTTTATAAAATTTTTCATTGAAAGGATATACATAGATATTCTTCTATGTCTCATTAATATTCCCAGAACCAATGCACAATTTTTTATTGAATCAACAAAAAAAATTATTGATAAATACGTTTACAATAATGAAAGAAATCAAAAAAGAATTGGTAAACCAAATCAAAAGAAAATTCACTTTATTTCGATTATAAAAAGGTCAGTTTCTAGTATTAGTAATAAGAGTTCACAGATTTTTTGTGACTTATCCTCCTTGTCACAAGCATATGTATTTTACAAATTATCACAAACCCAAGTTATTAACTTGTATAAGTTAAGATCTGTCCTTCAATATAACGGAACATCTCTTTTTCTTAAGAACGAAAGAAAAGATTATTTTGGTTTTGGAGCACACGAAATATTTCATTACGAATTAAGACATAAGAAACTTCGTAATTCTGGAATGAATCAATGGAAGAACTGGTTAAGAGGTCATTATCAATATAAATATTTATCTCCGATTATATGGTCTAGATTAGTACCACAAAAGTGGCGAAATAGAGTAAATCAACATTGTGTGGCTCAAAATCAAAATCAAGATTTAAGCAAATGGGATTTATCTCAAAAAGATCAATTAATTCATTACAACAAACAAAATGATTATGAAGCAGACTCATTAACGAATCAAAAAGAAAATTTTAAAAAGCACTATAGATATGATCTTTTATCATATAAATATATTAATTATGAAGATAAGAATAACTCATATATTTATGGATCACCATTACAAGTAAATAATAACCAAGATATTTCTTATAATTACAACACACATAAACGCAAATTTTTTGATATGCTGGAAGGTATCCCTATCAATAATTACCTAGGCGAAGATGATATTATGTATATAGAGTATATAAAGAAAAACCCGGATAGAAAATATTTTGATTGGAAAATTCTCCATTTTTGCTTTAGAAAGAAGGTCGATATTGAGGTCTGGATCAATACCAGTATCAACAGTAATAAAAATACCAAGACCGGGTCGAATAATTATCAAATAATTGATAAGAAAGGTCTTTTTTATCTCACACAAGATCAAGAAATCAAACCATCCAATCAAAAAGACCTTTTTGATTGGATGGGGATGAATGAAGAAATACTAAATCGTTCCATATCGAATCTGGAACCTTGGTTCTTCCCAGAATTTGTGCTACTTTATAATACATATAAAATGAAACCCTGGGTTATACCAATCAAATTACTTCTTTTAAATTTTAATGGAAATAAAAATTATAGTAAAAATAGAAATAGCAATAGAAAGCAAAAAGGGAATCTTTTTATATCATCCAACGAAAAAAAACTTTTAAAATTAGAGAATCGAAATCAAGAAGAAAAAGAATCCGCAGGACAAGTAGATCTTGGATCAGATGTACAAAACCAAGGAAATCTTGAATCAGTCCTCTCAAACCACGAAAAAGATATTGAAGAAGATTATGCAGGATCAGACTCAGACATGCAAAAACGTACAAAGAAAAAGCAATTCAAGAATCACACGGAAGCAGAACTCGATTTATTCCTAAAAAGATATTTGCTTTTTCAATTGAGATGGGATGATTCTTTAAATCAAAAAATGATCAATAATATCAAGGTATATTGTCTCCTGCTTAGACTGATAAATCCAAGAGAAATTTGTATATCTGCTATTCAAAGGGGAGAAATGAGTCTGGATCTAATACCGGTTCATAAAGATTTAACTCTTACAGAATTGATGAAAATGAAAAGGGGTATATTTATTATCGAACCAATTCGTCTGTCTGTAAAAAATGATGGACAATTTATTATGTATCAAACTATAGGTATTTCATTGGTTCATAAGAGTAAGTACCAAACTAATCAAAGATACCGAGAAGAAAGATATGTTGATAATAAGAATTGTGATAAATTCAGTGCAAGATGTCAAAAGATGATTGGAAATAAAGACAAAAATCATTATGATTTGCTTGTTCCTGAAAACATTTTATCGCCTAGACGTCGTAGAAAATTTAGAATTCTAATTTGTTTCAATTTGAGGAATAGGAGTGGTGTGGCTAGAAATCCAGTATTTTGCAATGGGAACAGCTGTAATAAATTTTTGGATGAAAACAAACATCTTGATAGAGATAAAAATCAATTAATTAAATTAAAAAAATTAAAGTTCTTTCTCTGGCCCAATTATCGATTAGAAGATTTAGCTTGTATGAATCGCTATTGGTTTGATACCAATAATGGTAGTTGTTTTAGTATGATAAGGATACATATGTATCCACGATTGAAAATTCGTTGATGTCACATTTTTTATATATCCTTACTAGATCTAGTATATGAAAGTAAACAAATGCACACATGCGATGTCTTACATTACATTCTGATGCATGATACTAATACGTATCAATTAGATTTTTTATTGATATTGATTAATTTTATTTCATAAACGAGGTATCCATAACGAAATAAAGATTATTGCGTATACTAGATTAAAATGACCGGCATAATAATATTATTATTATAATTATAATATTATTATATTACTGATGGGTAAAATTCAAATTTTTAAAAAAGAAAAAAAGGGAGGGAAGAGAAGATTTCGTTTTATGGTAAAAAACTTATTCATCTCAGTTATTTCTCAAAAAGAAGCAAATAGGGGATCTGTTGAATTTCAAGTATTCAGTTTCACCAATAAGATCCGAAGACTTACTTCACATTTGGAATTGCACAGAAAAGACTATTTATCTCAGAGAGGTCTACGGAAAATTCTGGGAAAACGTCAACGGTTGCTGTCTTATTTGGCAAAGAAAAATAGAGTACGTTATAAAGAATTAATTGGTCAGTTGGGTATTCGGGAGACAAAAATTCGTTAATTGGAAGAGTCCTTTTGAATTATTTGATTTAGTAGATCTTGAATTTTGATGAACTTCTTTTCGTTTTCAGCAATTCATGGAAGAATGAATCAGGGGAAAACCTATGAATGTACCAGCTACAAGAGAAGACCTCATGATAGTCAATATGGGTCCTCATCACCCATCAATGCACGGTGTTCTTCGACTCATCGTTACTTTAGACGGTGAAGATGTTATTGACTGTGAACCAATACTAGGTTATTTGCACAGAGGGATGGAAAAAATTGCAGAAAACCGAACAATTATACAATATTTGCCTTATGTAACACGTTGGGATTATTTAGCTACTATGTTTACAGAAGCAATAACCGTAAATGCACCAGAGCAGTTGGGAAATATTCAAGTACCTAAAAGAGCCAGCTATATTAGAGTGATTATGTTGGAGTTGAGTCGTATAGCTTCTCATTTATTATGGCTTGGCCCTTTTATGGCAGATATTGGTGCACAGACTCCTTTCTTCTATATTTTCAGAGAAAGAGAGTTAGTCTATGATCTATTCGAAGCTGCCACCGGTATGAGAATGATGCATAATTATTTTCGTATAGGAGGAGTAGCTGCTGATCTACCGCATGGATGGATAGATAAATGTTTGGATTTCTGCGATTATTTTTTAACAGGGGTTGCTGAATATCAAAAACTTATTACGCGTAATCCTATTTTTTTAGAACGAGTTGAGGGAGTAGGCATTATTGGTGTAGAAGAAGCAATAAATTGGGGTTTGTCAGGACCAATGCTACGAGCTTCCGGAATACAATGGGATCTTCGTAAAGTTGATCATTATGAGTGTTATGACGAATTTGATTGGGAAGTCCAATGGCAAAAAGAAGGAGATTCATTATCTCGTTATTTAGTACGAATTGGTGAAATGGTGGCATCTATAAAAATTATTCAACAGGCTCTGGAAGGAATTCCGGGAGGGCCGTATGAGAATTTAGAAATCCGATGCTTTGATAGAGCGAGGGATCCCGAATTGAATGATTTTGAATATCGATTTATTAGTAAAAAGCCTTCTCCCACTTTTGAATTGTCGAAACAAGAACTTTATGTGAGAGTCGAAGCCCCAAAGGGAGAGTTGGGAATTTTTCTGATAGGGGATCAGAATGTTTTTCCTTGGAGATGGAAAATTCGACCGCCGGGTTTTATCAATTTGCAAATTCTTCCTCAGTTAGTTAAAAGAATGAAATTGGCTGACATTATGACGATACTAGGTAGCATAGATATAATTATGGGAGAAGTTGATCGTTGAAATGATAATTGATACACCAGAAGTACAAGATATCAATTCTTTTTCCCGATTGGAATACTTAAAAGAGGTTTATGGGATCATATGGATGCTTGTACCTATTTTTACTCCTGTATTGGGAATCACAATAGGTGTACTAGCAATTGTGTGGTTAGAAAGAGAAATATCCGCAGGGATACAACAACGTATTGGACCTGAATATGCCGGTCCTTTGGGAATTCTTCAAGCTCTAGCAGATGGCACAAAACTACTTTTCAAAGAGAATCTTCTTCCATCTAGAGGAGATACTCGTTTATTCAGTATCGGACCATCCATAGCAGTCATATCAATTCTACTAAGTTATTTAATAATTCCTTTTGGCTCTAACCTTGTTCTATCCGATCTTAATATCGGTGTTTTTTTATGGATCGCCATTTCAAGTATTGCTCCCATTGGACTTCTTATGTCAGGATATGGATCAAATAATAAATATTCCTTTTTAGGTGGTCTACGAGCTGCTGCTCAATCAATTAGTTATGAAATACCATTAACTCTATGCGTGTTATCAATATCTCTACGTGCGATTCGTTGAGACATAAACCTTTCTCTATTCCCTTTCTTTTCTTTCTTTTTTTATAGGAAAGAAGTTGAATGAATTGAATAAATATCGTCATTTTTTATTCATCATTCGGGTTGATAAACTAAATCAGATAGTTATATGAGTGAAATAAAACAGCTTATAAATTCGCAGTAAAAGGATTGAGTCTCATTTCCTATGTACAAGAGTTAAGCGGAAATAAACATAAGCAAG